TCAAAAAGGGGGGTTCCTCCTTTTATCGTTGTATGTGAAAGACATGTATTCTTCAAAATAGATCGTTCTTTTTAGTTATTATCTATACTTATTTCGTGTATGTGGATAATTTTTTTAATATACTCTTTTTAATATACATTGTTTTTTTACTTTAACATATAAATATATAATAAACATACAAATATATATAATACAAATATATTTATATATACATGTATATGTGATATATATATATCACATATACGTATGCGCGCACATCACACATCACATATATAAATGACATGAGGGAAAAAAAATGGAAGAAAATAAGGGAAAATAAAAATTGATTAAGTCCAGAGTGCTATGTCCATAATTCAAAGTAAGGAGTATCATAAGATTTCTGATAAACATAAGTTTTTTTTATTGGGTTTCAATCCAATCAATCAGTTACACAACAAGTTAGGTAATTACTCCCTTCCCAAAATGAACTAGAATACCTAGGTATTTTTTTTAATTCGAATATAGATACTATGATCCATATTTGAATAAAAAAAGTACTCTTTTTTTGGTCTAACTCTTTTTCCTTACTATATATAGTATACTATATAATATATTTATTATACTATTATAGTATAATAAATATGTTTATTAATCACAAAAAAAAATCAGAATAATTAAGAATCTCAATATTTGACTTTTTTTCATATCTTTTTTTTTTTTTCTTTTATTATTGTTCCTTTCTAAAAGGATAAAAAAGATAAGAATTGGTGAATCGAGAACAATTTGTAATTATAAGAAAAAAGAGTTTCTTTTCTTATGGAACATACATATCAATATGCGTGGATAATACCTTTTCTTCCACTTCCAGTTACTATGTCAATAGGATTTGGACTTCTACTTATTCCGACAGCAACAAAAAATATTCGTCGCATGTGGGCTTTTCCTAGTGTTTTACTCTTAAGTATAGCTATGGTGTTTTCAGCCAATCTGTCTATTCAACAAATAAATGGAAGTTTTATCTATCAATATCTATGGTCTTGGACCATCAATAATGGTTTTTCCTTAGAGTTTGGATACTTGATCGATCCACTTACTTCTATTATGTCAATACTAATTACTACTGTTGGAATCATGGTTCTTATTTATAGTGACAAGTATATGTATCACGATCAAGGATATTTGAGATTTTTTGCTTATATGAGTTTTTTTAATACTTCTATGCTGGGATTAGTTACTAGTTCAAATTTGATACAAATTTATATTTTTTGGGAACTTGTGGGAATGTGTTCTTATTTATTAATAGGGTTTTGGTTCACACGACCAATTGCAGCAAGTGCTTGTCAAAAAGCTTTTGTAACTAATCGTGTAGGGGATTTTGGTTTATTGTTAGGAATCTTAGGTTTTTATTGGATAACAGGTAGTTTAGAATTTCGGTATTTGCTCGAAATAACTAATAACTTAATCCAAAATAATGGGGTCAATTCTTTATTTGCTACCTTGTGTGCTTCTTTATTATTCGTCGGTGCAGTTGCTAAATCCGCACAATTCCCCCTTCACGTATGGTTACCTGATGCTATGGAAGGACCCACTCCTATTTCGGCTCTTATACACGCTGCTACTATGGTAGCAGCAGGAATTTTTCTTGTAGCTCGGCTTCTTCCTCTTTTCATAGTCATACCTTATATAATGAATTTCATTTCTTTAATAGGTGTAATAACACTATTATTAGGGGCTACTTTGGCCCTTGCTCAAAGAGACATTAAAAAAAGCTTAGCCTATTCCACAATGTCTCAATTGGGTTATATTATGTTAGCTCTAGGTATAGGTTCTTATCGAGCTGCTTTATTCCATTTGATCACTCATGCCTATTCAAAAGCTTTATTGTTTTTGGGATCCGGATCTATTATTCATTCAATGGAACCTATTGTTGGATATTCACCAGATAAAAGTCAGAATATGGTTCTTATGGGTGGTTTAACAAGATATGTTCCAATTACAAGAACTACTTTTTTATTGGGTACACTTTCTCTTTGTGGTATTCCACCTCTTGCTTGTTTTTGGTCCAAAGATGACATTCTTAATGATAGTTGGTTGTATTCACCAATTTTCGCAGTAATAGCTTATTTCACAGCAGGATTAACCGCATTTTATATGTTTCGGGTATATTTACTTACCTTTGATGGGTATTTCCGCGTTCATTTTCAAAATTACAGTAGCACAAAAAATGGTTCCTTCTATTCCATATCTCTATGGGGAAAAGGAATTCCAAGAGGAGTCAATCCAAATTTACTTTTATCAACAATGAATAAAAAGGTTTCTTTTTTTGCAAAAGAAAGATCAAAAATTGATAATAATGTAAGAAATAGGATACGATACTTTAGTACTTACTTTGGAAATAAATACACTTCCATGTATCCTCACGAATCGGACAATACTATGCTATTTCCTCTTCTTGTATTAGTACTATTTACTTTGTTGGTTGGATCAATAGGAATTTCTTTTGATCAAGGAGTAATAGATTTTGATATATTATCGAAGTGGTTAACCCCATCAACAAATCTTTTACATTCAAGTTCTAATTATTCTGTAAATTTGAATGAATTTTTTACAAATGCAATTTTTTCGGTAAGTATAGCAATTTTCGGACTATTCATAGCATATATTTTATATGGATCCGCTTATTCATTTTTCCAGAATTTGGATTTAATCAATTCATTTTTAAAAGGGGGTCCTAAAAGAATTCTTGTGGA